GAATAGATTGTGGCACCGTCCGTGGTATTTCTGTGAGTCCTGGGAATGGTATGGTGCCAGAAAGGATTTTTATCCAAACATTGATTGGTCGTGTACTAGCCGATGATATATATATGGGCACGCGCTGTATTGCCACTAGAAATCAAGACGTTGGGATTGGACTTGTAAATCGATTCATAACCTTTCGAGCACAACCAATAGCTATTCGAACCCCCTTTACTTGTAGGAGTGCATCTTGGATCTGTCGATTATGTTATGGACGGAGTCCTACTCATGGCGACCTGGTTGAATTGGGAGAAGCTGTAGGTATTATTGCAGGCCAATCGATTGGAGAACCGGGTACTCAATTAACATTAAGAACTTTTCATACCGGCGGAGTATTCACGGGGGGTACTGCGGAACATGTGCGAGCCCCTTCTAATGGAAAAATCAAATTCAAGGAGAATTTAGTTCATCCGACACGTACACGCCATGGACATCCCGCCTTTCTCTGTTCCATAAACTTGTATGTAACTATTGAAAGTGAAGATATTCGACATAATGTAAATATTCCACCCCAAAGTTTTCTTTTAGTTCAAAACGATCAATATGTAGAATCAGAACAAGTGATTGCTGAGATTCGCGCAGGAACATCTACTTTGAATTTTAAAGAGAAAGTTCGAAAACATATTTATTCTGACTCAGACGGAGAAATGCACTGGAGCACCGATGTGTATCATGCACCCGAATTTACATATGGAAATGTTCATCTATTACCAAAAACAAGTCATTTATGGATATTATTAGGAGAGCCGCGCAGATCCAGTCTAGTTTCACTTTCGATCCACAAGGATCAAGATCAAATGAGTGCGCATTCTCGTTCTGTCAAGAGAAAATCTACTTCTAACCTCTCAGGAACGAATGATCCGTCGAGAGGAAAATTCTTTACTTCGCATTTTTCGGATAAAAAAGAAGATAGGATTCCTGATTATTCAAACCTTAGTCGAATTATAAGTACCGGTCGTTGTAATCTCGTAGATCCGACCATTCTCTACCAGAATTTTGATTTATTCTCAAAGAGGCGAAGAAATAGATTCATCATTCCACTCCAATCGATTCAAAAACGCGAGAACGAATTAACACCTCCCTCGGATATCTTGATTGAAATCCCCATCAATGGCGTTTTCCGTAGAAATAGTATTCTTGCTTATTTGGACGATCCTCGATACAGAAGAAAGAGTTCGGGCATTACTAAATATGGGACTCTAGAAATGCATTCAATCGTCAAAAAAGAGGATTTGATTGAGTATCGAGGAGGTAAGGAATTTAGGCCAAAATACCAAATGAAAGTAGATCGTTTTTTTTTCATTCCCGAGGAGGTGCATATATTAGCCGGATCTTCTTCCATAATGGTACAGAACAATAGTATCATTGGGGCGGATACACAAATTACTTTAAATATAAGAAGCCGGGTAGGCGGGTTGGTCCGAGTGGAAAGAAAAAAAAAAAGAATTGAACTTAAAATATTTTCTGGAGATATCCATTTTCCTGGAGAGATAGATAAGATATCCCGACATAGTGGCGTTTTGATACCACCGGGAGCAGGAAAACAAAATTACAAGGAATCCAAAAAATGGAAAAATTGGATCTATGTTCAACGGATCACACCTAGTAAGAAAAAGTATTTTGTTTTGGTTCGTCCTGTCGTCACATATGAAATAACGGACGGTATAACTTTAGGAAGACTTTTCCCCCCGGATCTGTTGCAGGAAAGGGATAATGTGAAACTTCGAGTTGTCAATTATATCCTTTATGGAAATGGTAAACCAATTCGGGGAATTTCTGATACAAATATTCAATTAGTTCGGACTTGTTTAGTATTGAATTGGGACCAAGATAAAAAAAGTTCTTCTAGTCAAGAAGCTCGTGTTTCTTTTGTTGAAATAAGGGCAAATGGTTTGATTCGACATTTCCTAAGAATCGACTTGCTGAAATCCACTATTTCATATATCGGAAAAAGGAATGACCCACCGGGCTCAGGATTGCTCCCGGATAATGGATCTGATTGCACCAATATAAATCCGTTTTCTTCCATTTATTCCAAAGTAAGAATTCAACAACCCCTTAATCAAAATCAAAGAACTATTCATACGTTGTTGAATAGAAATAAGGGATTCCAATCGTTGATAATTTTGTCATCATCCAATTGTTTTCGAATGGGTCCATTCAACGATGTAAAATATCACAATGTGATAAAAGAATCAATTCAAATTACAAAAGATCCTGTAATTTCAATTAAGAATTCGCCGGGGCCTTTAGGAACAGCCTTTCTAATTGCGAATGTTTATTCATTTTACCATTTAATAACTCATAATCAGATCTTGGTAAATAACTATTTCCAACTTGACAATTTAAAAGAGACTTTTCAAGTAATTAAATTTAAATATTATTTAATCGATGAAAATGAAAAAATTTATAACCTCCGTCCGTGCAGTAACATTATTTTCAATTTGAATTGGTA